CCAAAAATGCATTTTTCCCTTTCTATGAACCAGTAAAGAGTGTCGAGGGATATACTTTCATTCCCAAAGCAAAAAGAAGTCTTGATTTCTTTTTGCTTTCCTATTTTTCCATTTCGCTTTTATTGTTTATTAGGTTTGGAACTATGTAATTAATTGAAGTGGAAAGGCAATCTGATGATCCTTCATCAGAAGATTGTCCAAGGAAGACGCAAGGTGGGTTATAGAAAAAACAAGGAAACGGATGATAAATAAAATTTTTGAGTAATTGAGTCAGGAATCAAAATTGGAATTCGGTATGGATAAAAGAACTTCCTATGTTATACTATTCAAGTCTTGACAACGGGTTGATTTGATAGATCAGATATTGTTATTCATGATAGTGATCCGGTTCAAGATCATCAAGAGGTAATTCATTCATTGAATTTACAGACGATAGACAAAAGATTTATCATCTCTAGGGGATTAAATCCCGAGTTATTGCGAAGTAAAAAACCGATGAGATTATGGAAGTCAATATTCTTGCATTTATTGCTACTGCACTATTCATTCTAGTTCCTACCGCTTTTCTACTTATCATTTACGTAAAAACAGTCAGTCAAAATGATTAATTCAATTGAATTTGAAAATTCATTTGAATAAAACTTTCCTTCCAAGTTCTTATCAAAAATGGACAAAGTCAAATGAAAGGGATTCCAATTTCACGTCTTAACTTAAATGAAATGAGCGCACTATAATTATAGTCGGCAATTTTATAAGAGATAGATAGTATAAAAATGAATTTTTATACTATCTATCTCTTAGTCTATAAAGTTGTAATCTAGAATAAAGATAAAGGTTTAAGTTTCTATATATCAATCTACAATATTCTCTTCATATATGTGTATATTAATTCCATATCTATATATTCCATATATTGTATGGAATTGACATAAGACCCAATTTCCTACATCTATTTGTTATTTGTTCCGATCAATCTGAAATAATTCTTATCTGTAGGATTCTAATTCCTTTCCTTTTCCTAATAAGGAAGGGGAAAACTCGCCTTTTTTTAACGTCAGAACCGTGATATGAAATAAGTCGATAAAGCATAAACCGCCTTTCTAAAAATAGAAACCAAAGGGTAAATGCCCGATATGTAACTCGCCCGAGGCAAGATTTTATTATTGCCCAGTCTCTCCTTAAACAACCACTATCTCTATATCATTTCTCATAGAAAGTGCGTATACGCTTAACAAAACGACTTCTTTTTTGAAGAGTAAAAGGGAAATAAAAAAAAAAAGAAAAAAGGTCCGGTCTTCCTTAGTATCCATCTATAAAGATAGTAAGAGCCCATTCCCATTGATTGAAATAGAAAATTTCGGAAGAATTTTAGGTTGGAATAAATTTCCAATCATCTGAATCCCTTTCTTTTCGAAGTACAAAGATGGGAATCGATGAAATATCTCTTTGATTGAAAAAGTATGATTCCTATCATAGATTACTCCATTGGAATCCAATGGGATTCAAAATTCAAAGAAAAGATTTGATTTTAAATAGTTCAAAAGAATGATCTATAAAACAATCGATACGGTTTGATTCCTGAACTCAATTAGTAGTACTTCTAAAGTCCACTTCTTCCCCACACTACGAGTGAAAGGGAAAATGTAAAGACTACCATTAAAGCAGCCCAAGCGAGACTTACTATATCCATGTGCATTATGTCCCCTATCTCTATAAATACGAAGGAATTTTTTCATTATTCCTCACTAATAATAGTGGAATTAATGTCGCAGAGTCAAAAAGGGGTTCTACCAAACACTATTGAGAAACCAATCCAATAAATCGATTATGATTTCGATTTTTTTGGTGATTCAGGCGACACCCGGATTTGAACTGGGGAAAAAGGATTTGCAGTCCCCCGCCTTACCACTCGGCCATGCCGCCAAAATGATACAAAATAGAATAGATGCAATTTTTCCCGGATTACTGAATTTTTATTGTACTTGCATTTTGACTTCTGTTTTCCTTAATCCTTTATTTCCTAAAATAAAAGAAAGACCCCTTTTGATTGGATTTGATCCATCCCTTATGATTGATTGTATAGTATCTGAAAATACACAATGCTAAAAACATTCTCTCGTTTTTCTATTGAGAAATCAAATGGGTATTTTTCAGACGAGAAATTAGAACCATTGACTATTGACCCCTTACTTCGAATTCATGAACGATTCTGGAATTTGAATTTCAAATTGTGTTTTCCTAATGACAAAATACAAATTGAGACAGAACGAATCAGTATTGATTTTTTAATCAAAAAATATTTCTCAATTTCAATTATAACAAAACATATGAGTTTATGTAAACCCCAGAACATAAATTGTTACACAGATATCTATTATTTAGATATATTGTCAATAAGGAATTATCATAAAATTATCCTACTTCATTTCATGCATTGAATGGGAATTTTCTTTTGATAGAGCACGCCCGGGGCTGTCGCTATCCCGAATAGAACCGGCAA